AATTATATGTAATGATCAATAAATTAAGTTGAATTCTATATCTACACATACCAAAAACATAGAAAAATCCGAATACCAATCTAATCGATTCTATAGATATTTGGGCTAGAGTTGACAAACAAACAAAACCAGCAATATACTTTATTAGTATCGCATAGAAATCTAAATGGGGCGTGGCCAAGTGGTAAGGCAACGGGTTTTGGTCCCGCTATTCGGAGGTTCGAATCCTTCCGTCCCAGAACATATATATTCTCTGACAATATAGATTGCTTTTTTAACAATGTTCTGTTTAAAATCGAAATGTTAGCTGGAATGTGATTGTTGTTTCTGATTTTTTTCTTCGATGAATCGTTTTTTTTTTTCAAAAACTGAATCGAGATACGAAAGAATCCATATTCCCTATCTCATATTCTCTACCCCCTAAATTAGCCTAATTAGATTCAATTTTATTTTTTGTAGATTTCTTTACTTTTCGCCAAGAGGGGGTTTTTGGTACTAATTCAATTCACTAAGTCTCTTAATTCTTAATCAATGAGGTAGGCTAAAATAGAAAAAAAGGGGCAAAAACTGGACTTAATCTGGGCTTGTTTGGCTTTGTGCCCAGACAGCTCGCATTTCGTAAAAATAAAAAAGACTAGGACATCCCCTTCTTTTGATTTATGCTGCATCAGTCCCATAGAATGGGGTAGATAGGAGTTAATCAGTGATGGGAAGGCGTTCATTTCAATATCTATAAACAGTGACAATTGCTCAGTCTATTTGATCGAATTGATAGATACGAAACCCTCCCCCATCTTTGGATTTTATCAATCAGATGAAAAATAAAAAAGACTTATCTTTTTTCCTAAGATGATCAAAAGTTATTTTTAACTATCAAATTTTCTTGGAATAATGATGTCGAGAGGGGAACTTTCGAAATTGATTCGAAATTTCGAAAGAGAAATAGTTTAAATCATTCCTTAGAAGCTGAATCTTTCTCTCCTATTAAGTCACGTGAAGATGCAGAATCAAAAAGAATTCGTTTATTCGTCTTATTTTATTTATATAAATAAATTATTTATTATATATATTTATTAATTAATATTATAATGTTAGACAATTTAATATTAGCGATGGGGTCTTACTAAGACTTCTTCAGAAAAATATTTATCCACCTATATCTATAGTATTATTTATATCTATAGACTATAGATATAGAAGATATAGAAAATACTTTAGATTATGGTGTTTATACATCAGCCCAACCAATGACTATTCATGATTCCATAATTGAATCAATTCCATACCGGTTCTTAGAGGAATGTTATGGTAAAACTTCGTTTGAAACGATGTGGTAGAAAGCAACGTGCGACTTGAAGGACACGATCCGTTGTGGATTTGTACATCCACCATTTTTTGTAGGAATGAAGGTGCTCTTAGCTCGACATCATGGGTTCTGTTTCACTAGAACCCCTCGTTTTTTGTTGTCTTGGAATGTAAATAGTCCATGATGGAGCTCGAGTAGAAAGTATTAATTTATTTCTCGGGGCAAGGGTCTAGGGTTAATGCCAATCAATAAAAAAATTGAAACAACTTCGTAAATATATCTTAGGTATGGAAATCGAAAGAATCCAATTCGAGCAAGTTTAAAATGAAAAAATTTATTGGAATTGATCAAACTTTTTCGATCCAAAGTGTTTCACGAGGGAATCCATCATCTTGTAGGATTCTTTCATAAAAATCGCAAAAAGGGTATGTTGCTGCCATTTTGAAAGGATTAAAAAGCACCGAAGTAATGTCTAAACCCAATGATTTAAAATAAAACAAAGATAAAGGATCCCAGAACAAGGAAACACCTTTTTAATTGTCTTAATAACTGGATCAGACTGAAGAATCCGATTTTAAACGAGACAAACAAAAAAGGAGGAAAGACCGCTCAATAAATGAAAGTGCCGAAAGATTTTCCTTTGAACTGTTTGAAAGTTATCCAACTTGAGTTATGAGAGTATGAATGGTTTCTTTTTCATTTTAAGGAAGAACGAAGAAAAAAAGACTTAGATCTTTAATTGCTTTGATCATTTTATGGATCCAGTTGTCATTTCTTAGATAGAATTCCATACAGAGACAAAACTTCGAATCAATCATTTTTCTCGAGCCGTACGAGGAGAAAGCTTCCTATACGTTTCTAGGGGGGGTGTTGTTCATCTACATCTATCCCAATGAGCCGTCTATCGAATCGTTGCAATTGATGTTCGATCCCGAAGAGAAGGAAAAGATCTTCAGAAAGTGGGTTTTTATGATCCGATAAAGAATCAAACTTATTTAAATGTTCCTGCTATTTTATATTTCCTTGAAAAAGGGGCTCAACCTACAGAAACTGTTCAGGATATTTTAAAGAAGGCAGAGGTTTTTAAGGAACTTCGTCTTAATCAACCGAAATTCAATTAAGGAAATAAATTAAGGAAATACAAAAAAGGGGGTAGTGATTTGTATATAACTTTGTATGACTTTTCTCTTCTAT